GACAATGGACGCCCTTCATTCCTATTTTCACATTTTTTCAGAAAAAGAAAAGGATTAGATTAGACGGATTTAGGGAATACAATAATAAAGAAGGATGTATATCAAAATGGATAATTATATCTGTATATCATATGAAGTTAAGGAATATATAGCGGGTAGCGGGAATCGAACCCGCATCGTTAGCTTGGAAGGCTAGGGGTTATAGTCGACGTTGGTTGATCATTTTTAACATCTCTAATTCAAAACCGAACATGAGATTTTGGTTTCATTCGGCTCCTTTATGGAAGATCGATGTATTCCCACCAGAGAAAAAATGAGATCCATAACATCTATGTCAGCTTTTTCCGAATGCATCTAAAGCTACTCGCTTTCTAGATGATCCCTCTAGAAGAGGGGGGATTCTATCAAATCTTTCTAGTCTAGTTACTTCGTTCCCTATTTCTACTCGTGGGATCCTAAGGAAAATAATTTTGTTTCTACCGAGCTTAAAGAATAAGCCGAGGGTTCTAGTAAACCAAAACCATCGTTTTCTAGCTATTTGGCTTCAATCTCCCTTTTCCAGCGCAAAAATTGAAGATTTAGTTACGATTGAAAGTTTTATACTATCATCCATAGATCCTTTATTTATACTCATTCAATTGGAAGAATTGAACCAATCAAAAAAAATTATGCTTCTTGACTCCATAATCCAATTTTTTTATTAAAATTCTGATTGACTTTTGGATAGAAATCATGAGAATGTATATTATTTCCTCAAATATCCTATTGAGGGGTAAAGGATTAAATCTTTTTAAGAAATAAAGTTTTTTATCGGAATATGAAAAAAGAAATGGAAAGAACCCTTAACTATTGAAGTTGTTAATAGAACGAATCACACTTTTACCACTAAACTATACCCGCTACATATTCATTATTGGGTATGAATGTACCATTTGTCCAACAAAGTAATTAGACGCAGTCAAGATAGCATCCGAATTTCCAGCATTAACACGTATTTTGTTCCTCCGCGGCGCGGGCTTTAAAACTCGAAAAAAAAAAATACAAAAAGTTTAGTCAAATTGAAATAGTGTACTAAAGTTATAAGTCTTTTTTTTTTTTTTGTTTGGTTGTTGTAAGTCATTACTGAATTTACTTTTTTTTTTTCAACCTCCCCCCCACTTGAACTGCCAGATTTTATGAATTCGGGTAGATTGGGCCTCACTTGTCCTTTGCTTTGAACAAGTAAAGGATTTCTAGTCTCAATTTAGAAATATGTCTTTTCTATTTGATATTATTGATCTTATCAGATATATTTATTTCTTTTCTTTCTTAATACTTCCTTTATAATCATATTAATCTAGATATAGATAATTTCTTAAAATAATTTCTAAGATAATCTATCTAATAGAATTTCTAATAATTAGGAATGGAAATGAAAATTGCTCTTCTTGTTTCAAGAACAATTTTGATTGGATATCAAAACAAAATTAAATTGATTCGTTGGAACAAAAGAAGTACTGGCCCGGCCAGTACTTAACCAGGCCGGGAAATTAACCTTTTGTACAAAATAAAAGAAGTAAGGTATTCTTTCTATTGGAGAAATCTGTTTCGAATCATTATCAAAAAATAAGGAAAATCAAAATTGTTCTCAATCTTGACTTCACGTGTCACATCACATGAGAAATTTACAATTTGTAATGGGGAGAGATGGCTGAGGGGACTAAAGCGTCGGATTGCTAATCCGTTGTACGAATTATTTGTACCGAGGGTTCGAATCCCTCTCTCTCCGACCCCCCCCCGATCACTTGAAATTTTAGAATTGGAAGAAATTTTGATTATTTTAATCTTTTATCTTTATCTAGTATCTTTTCCATTTATTTATACATTGACCTATGAAAAAATCAAGGAAAAACTCAAAACGAATCTCATCTCTTTTTTTTATTCTTCACGCCCAGGATTACGCCCCGGATCATTAGATAAGAATCCGAAGATGAAGAGAGAAACAAAGAATATTACTACTGTGTAAACGAAGAGTTTAAGAGTAAGCATTACAAATCTCCAAGATAAGATCTTTTTTTTTAAGGAAATAGATCACCTATATTTACGACACACACTATACACTATCTATACACTATTTTGATATGATGCTCTAAAGATGAAAAAAAAACTTCTTTTTTTTTTAATTCATTTAACAAATTTATTTCTAATGTAATAAGATTCAGATTTTTTCGTTACTAAAAATTTATTGCCATATCTCTAATTAGGTATTGTATGGGATCTTATAAAGGAAAGGTCAGAACAAAAGAAGAACTAAACTTATTAAAGATCATCGCCCCCTTATTCAAATTCAATTTGAATATAAAATATAAAAAATTTTGTTTTTTGAATCTAGGGTTCCTAATGTCAGACTTATCTGATCTTATTGATTTTTAGGATCAAAATCTCATCTTTTTTTATCGAAAACTTACAGCAGCTTGCCAAACAAAGGCTAAGAGAAAAAAGAGTAAAGGGATAACCGGCATAATGTCTACGATTGGATTGAAAAAGGCATAAGCCTCGGGCAATTTGGCGAAGAAAAAACTACTCGAATCAAGGGTAGAATTAAGACAGATACAGATTAAACTAAAGATATTAACCATAACAAACATTTTTTTGTTCTTAAAGATTAAAATTCAATTGAAATGATAATAAATTATCAGATTGGATTGAGTTGTTTTTCTGAGGGAGAATTTAAAAAGAAAAAGGCGGATAAAAGAAAGAAATTCTTTTTTTCTTTGACTTCTCCCCCCTCAAGAATCCTTCCTTACATTCTCCAATCAAATGAGAATACAAGGAATTCTATTTTCATACAATATCTTAATTGAATTCGATGTAATGATCAATGAATCTTTTTGATTCTATATCTATTGTGTTGAATCCTAGCGACAACATGTCCTATATTTATTTTGGTTGGTTATTGACGAATAACCAATATTTAACTTATTCTTTCTTATACAAAATAAAAATGGGGCGTGGCCAAGCGGTAAGGCAACGGGTTTTGGTCCCGTTACTCGGAGGTTCGAATCCTTCCGTCCCAGATCGTTTCCATCAGAAACGAAAGATTCTTCTCTATTGAAATTTAAAATTTCATTAAACAATTTTCTGTTTAATGTTGTATACAATGTTATCAATCTTAATTCTAAGAATCATTCTTAGAATCATATCTTTTTTTTTTACTAAAGTATTTGATTCTTAAATATTCATGATGACTTTCATTAACAATTTTTTGTTTTATATGATGGAGATTAATACGAAAAGATCAGACTCTTCGGATTCTTATTTTCTCTTTGATCTTACCTTACACGAGACTTATTTTATTCCATAATAATGAAAACAAAGAAATTATCAAACCATCTCTCTGTTTTAAATGAAAATCAGATTAAATTGAAGATGGTAAATAATACGTAAATCATAATATTATAATCCTAATACATAATCATTATAATCATCAAATCATAATTCATAAATAAAAAATATGAAAATATTCAGAATATTCATATTAGAATAGATTAATTTCATATAATTTTCATAAATATTTTCTATATCTATTCTAAATATTCTATATAGAAATACATAATTATTACATTTAGTTTAGTATATTATTTAGTTCAAGTGGATAAAATTTTTATCCATTCATGGGGGATTTCTTTTTCATTTGAATGAAAGTAAAGTCAAAGGCTTTTTTTGAGGTTTCTAATTTTTTTTTTTAGAGGGATTTTTATGATGGACAATCCCGAAAGATCTGTTGAAGATGTAAATAAATTTGCTTAAAACTTATTTGTTTTTTTTTCATGTTATTTTCTTCATATGAGAAAATATGGGGTTAATTTAAGTGAAATACTTTCCGGATAAACATTTATCTATCGATAGATAGATAAGTGTGGATTATGATGTATCGGTTCAGCCAATGACTATTCATGATTCCATATTGAATCAATTGCATACGGTTCCAAATTCCAATAAAATTAGAGGGATGTTATGGTAAAACTTCGTTTGAAACGATGTGGTAGAAAGCAACGTGCGACTTGAAGGACATGATTGGCTGTGGATTCTGACATCCACCATTTTCTATACGAATGAAGATGCTCTTGTCTCGACATAGTTTGTTCTGCTAGGAACCTAATTTCATTTGTCTTGGGTTGCTAAATCTAAATAAAAAGACTAATGCTATATAATGGTATAACATATGATGGAGCTCGAGCAAAAATGATTGATTCATTTCTTGGGGGAATAATCTAGGGTTAGTGACAATCAATAAGTTAGACCAACTTTGTAAATATATCATCAATATCTAAAATATAGATAAATGGAGAGGTTCAAATTTGAACAAGTTTGAAATAAAAAAAGTCAAATTTGTCGAAATTTTAAAACTGTTTTGATCAAGAGTGTATCACAAAGGAATCAATCTTTCGTATGATTTTTCCCTTTTTCCATAGAAAGAGCAAAAAACAAAAGGTATGTTGCTGCCTTTTTGAAAAGGAGCAAGGATCACCGAAGTAATGTCTAAACCCAATGATTTCACAAAGCGCAAAGCAAAGATAACGAATTCCGGAACAAGGAAACACTATTTTCACTTGTCTCAACAATTGGATCAGAATGAGTAAAAAAATAGATCCGAAAGGAGACAAAAAAAGAGGTTAGAGACAGCTCAAGAAATTCTAAGGATTTCCTTTTGAACTCTTTTAAAACTACCCAACTTGAGTTAGGAGTACGAATAAGATTTCTTTTTTCTGTAAGGAAAAAAGGCTCAAATTACAGTCTAATTCTTTATGGATACATTTCTCTTTTTATTTCTATTTATATAGATAGAAACAGAAATTCTAGAAATTAGAATCATTTTTTCTTGAGCCGTATGAGGAGAAAACCTCCTATACGTTTCTAGGGGGGCATCTTTTATCTACATCTATCCCAATGAGCCATCTATCGAATCGTTGCAATTGATGTTCGATCCCGAAGAGAAGGAAGAGATCTTCGAAAAGTAGGTTTCTATGATCCGATAAAGAATCAAACTTATTTAAATGTTCCTGCTATTTTATATTTCCTTGAAAAAGGTGCTCAACCCACAGGAACTGTTCATGATATTTTAAGGAAGGAAGAATTATTTAAAGAATTTCGAGTTTCTTTTGATAAAAAAGAAAGGAAAAACTAGAGTCATGAATAAAAAAAGGGTAGTGTAACTAGTACCTATCTTTGTGTAATTCTTTATTCAAAGTTTGTTCTTTTCTTGTTCTATTCATACTTATCTTATTCTTATTTTTTTTTCTTGCTTCTTGTTGTGGAACCCCCCAACAAGGGGGGTAACCTTTCTTCTTGTATTTGTATTGTACCTTTCTTTTTTTTGATTAAAAAAATTCGATATTTTTTTCTATCTCTACCTTAATTCCTTATTTTTTTTTCTGCTCCAATTTATTATTTCTTCTTTATGTTTTTATGTTGTGCTAATCCAACACAAATTTATATATAATTTAGAATTTATTGAAATTTGTTTTTGAAAAAGTCCATTCATATTGACAACGGCGTCTCGATCAAATATAATTTGATCGTAGATAAATAGATCTTTTTCTCCTCACTCCATATTGGCTCTTTCCTTGACTTTAGTAAAATGGATGGGTTTGCTGAATTTCTTTTTTTTTTTTTTACAAATATACAAAACGTATTTTCTTAGCGAAAATAAAAAAATTTTATAAAATTGGGTGGTTTTTCAATTTTTCAATTCTCTTTTGAATCTCTTGTTTTTTGAACCGGATCCACTTGATATTTTGGTGGTTATATTTGTTTATAGTTCCGTGTTTTGACGCAGTTGTGCAGTGCAATTCCATTGCTTTTTTTATTTCGATCATATCTACACTTCATATTGATCCGGGTTGCTAACTCAATGGTAGAGTACTCGGCTTTTAATTGCGACTATGATCTTTTACGCATTTGGATGAAGGAATTCGTCTAGACTATTGGTAGAGTTTATAAGACCGCGACTGATCCTGAAAGGTAATGAATGGAAAAAAAAGCATGTCGTAAAAAGAATAGAAAAATAGACAAAAGAATAATAGAATCATAGAAAAAGAAGAAATCTAGTACTCATAATAGAACGAACATAAGAATTTTTCTTTTTATAAAAATTTTGAAGTTCAGTAAAGTATTTGATAGGCGGGTCTAGTGAATAAATGGATAGAGCCTTATGGCTCCAATTCGAGTAAGACAAAAAAGCAACGAGCTTCCCTTCTTAATTTGAATGATTACCCGATCAAATTACTAATTAGACGTTAAAAATAGATTAGTGCCTTATGTGGGAAAAGGTTCTCTTGTGAATTGTGAGGGGACCATTGATTCTTTTTTTTTTAATCCTAATTATTCTTTATTATGGATTGGAGACGGATGTGTAGAAGAAATAGTATAGTGATAAAAAAAAAGAATATCTTTTCCAAAGTCAAAAGAGTGATCAAGGTGCGAAAATAAAAGATTTTTACCCCTTTCCTTCTTTTTTTATTGTTATTCTAGTTATATTAACAAGGAAAAGAAAACCAAATTGTATAGAAAGGGAAAGGAAAAAGATCTGTAGATTGGGCTCTCTGTCTCCGGGGTATATATTCTTTATTTGTTCTTACTTTTATATAATCTTTTACTTCTTAGAATTCTATTCTAGTTATAGGAGTTTAGTATAAGATAAAGATAAACAATATACTAATACACATACGCCGTTCTGGCCATATTGCACTATGTATCATGTATCATTTCATAACACAAAAAGTGCCTCCCTCTTTTGGTTCCAGTATAAATCTATGTAAATGGTAGAATTACAAGGATATTTAGATTGAAAAAAGATATATTTCGGCAACAAAACTTCCTATATCCGCTACTCCTGAAGGAGTCTATTTACTCACTTGCTCATGATCATATCTTAAATAGTTTGATTTTTTACGAACCTGTGGAAATTAGTGGTTATGACAATAAATCTAGTTTAGTACTTGTGAAACGTTTAATTACTCGAATGTATAAACAGAAATCTTTGATTTCTTCGTTGAATGATTCTAACCAAAATGGATTTTGGGGTCACAAGAATTCTTTTTCTTCTCATTTTTCTTCTCAAATGGTATCAGAAGGTTTTGGAGTCATTCTGGAAATTCCATTCTCGTCGCGATTAGTATCTTCCCTTGAAGAAAAAAAAATACCGAAATCTCAGAATTTACGATCTATTCATTCAATATTTCCCTTTTTAGAGGATAAATTCTCGCATTTAAATTATGTGTCAGATCTACTAATACCCCATCCCCTCCATCTGGAAATCTTGGTTAAAATCCTTCAATGCTGGATCAAAGATGTTCCTTCTTTGCATTTATTGCGATTTTTTTTCCACGAATATCATAATTTGAATAGTCTCATTACTTCAAAGAAATCCATTCACGTCTTTTCAAAAAGAAAGAAAAGATTCTTTTGGTTCCTACATAATTCTTATGTATATGAATGCGAATATCTATTCCTGTTTTT